TATTTCTTGACATAGAAATATATAAAAATAAAAAATATATACATATGAAAATAAATTGCGTCCAATAGGATTTGAACCTATACCAAAGGTTTAGAAGACCTATGTCCTATCCATTAGACAATGGACGCTTTTCATTCCAATTTTCATATTTCTTGTTCGTAAAAATAGTTGAAAGAATTCCGGGAATTGCGTATTCAAGTCAATGATGCATTATATTAATTATATTCATTAAATTTTTTATTTTATTATTTATTAATTATTAAAATAAATCATTTATTAAATATTAAATTATAAAAATAAATCTCAAAATATTTATATTTAATTTTTTTTTTATAATTATAATAATTATAATAATAAAAAGATAAAGTAAAAGCGGGTAGCGGGAATCGAACCCGCATCGTTAGCTTGGAAGGCTAGGGGTTATAGTCGACGTTGATTCATCATTTTTAACGTCTCTAATTCAAAACTGAACGTGAAACTTTGGTTTCATTCGGCTCCTTTATGGAAGATGGATAAATTCCCAGATTAAGACATGAACGAAATTAAAAAATAAATTCCACCCATAACATCTATGTCAGCTTTTCTGTATGAATGTATTCAAAACAACCCGCTTTGTAGACGATCCCTATAGAAAAGAGGGGTATTATAACAATCTTTCTAGTTACTTCGTTCTCTATTTCTATTTGAGAGAATCCTTAGGAAAAGCATTTTGTTTCCACCGAGCTAAAACAATTTGTCGATGTCTCTAGTAAACCAAAGTCATTGTTTAATAGCTATTTTGCTTCAATTTACCTAATACAAATTAAAAATTAAAGATTTAGTTACGATTAGAAATACACTTTTTATCTTTATCCATGGATCCTTTACTCATACTCATTCAATTAGAAGTAGTGATCCAATTAAAAAAAATTATGTTTCGTAATCTCATAATCCAATTTTTCAATTTTTAATTGATTCTTGGATACAAATCACGAGAATGTATATTCTTCCTCGAATTTTTCATTGAGAGGTAAAGGATTAAATCCGTTTAAGAAATAAAGTTTTTGATCGGAATGGAATATTAATCAAACCGAAGGACCCCTTAACTATTAAGGGATTATAGAACGAATCACACTTTTACCACTAAACTATACCCGCTACAATCCGATTATTGTATATAAATGAACTTTTTGTCGAACAAGAAAATTGGTCGTAAAGGCAAAAGAAAAGATAGGATCATAAAATAATCATGAAAATTAGAGCGTTTACGTGTTGTATTAGAGAACCTAATGAGATTAGGAAAAGAGAATTCATTTAATTAAAAATTTAAATAACTAAATAACAAGTGTTTGTTTGCCGGAGGTTTTTGACCTAGACGTCTCTACAAAACTACTTAATCCATAACATACATGAAAATGGATTGTGCAAGAATCCACAGTTCCTTTATTTTATTATTTATTTACTTTATTTTATTATTTATTTTATTTATTCCAGTAAAAATAATAAATAAAATAAATTAAGATAAGAAATGACACTTTGATTCGATTTGATTCTATATCATATAAATAAAAATAGTTATTTATTATTTTTCCAATCGTAATAACAAGCAAGTTTTTTAGTTTTCAAATTAAATAAATCATTTTATTTACGATTCGTTGGAACAAAAAAAAAAAGGGCGGGCCCGGCCTGGTCAGTACTTAGCCGGGCCGTTGAACTAAAAAGCCCCTTCGGATGAAAAATAAAAAAAAATATATATATTATGAAGGGCTTTTTCAAGCCTTATTTTTTATAATGTAACATAGTATTATTCTTTTTCAATTGGGAGGAGAGATGGCTGAGTGGACTAAAGCGTCGGATTGCTAATCCGTTGTACGAGTTTTTCGTACCGAGGGTTCGAATCCCTCTCTTTCCGTTTTTGTTGATGACTTGGTATTTTCTTTCGAATTTATCGCGAGCTTTTTTATTTTTTAATAGTTAAAGATGTGTAATAGATAAAATCCTACTAAGAACATTTTAAAATAAAACAAGGAAAACAAAAGCCTTATTTTTTATTCTTCACGTCCAGGATTACGTCCTGGATCATTAGATAGGAATCCGAAGATAAAGAGAGAAACAAAGAATATCACTACCGTGTAAACAAATAGTTTGAGAGTAAGCATTACATAATCTCCAAGATTTTTTTTTAGTAAAAAAGAGAATAGATTCTCTGTTTTTATACCACATACCCTACTATTTTTATTTTTTATTTTGACACCAAGGAATAAAGTGGGGTGATCCAGATTTATCGCGGTTGTACAAGATTTTCAATATTTGAATTGAGGGTGTAAGACTTATCTGATCTTATCAATTCTTAGAATTGTTTTTTCAATAAATCATGAATTTGTCTAGACAGTATTAAAGATATCATCGAAAACTTACAGCAGCTTGCCAAACAAAGGCTAAGAGAAAAAAAAACAGGGGTATTACTGGCATAACATCTACGATTGGATTTAAAAAAGCGTAGGCCTCGGGCAATTTGGCGACGAAAAAACTACTTGAATAAAGAGCAGAATTAAGACAGATACAGATCAAACTAAATATATTAAGCATAACAAACGTTTTGTTCTTGAGGATAATTGTATTTTATTTATTTTGATTGAGTTTTATTATTATTATAAATATGTTATTATTCATATAAGATAAAAATGAATAAAAAGAAAATAAGATAGACAAAAAAATTTTCTTTGATTTGAACTCACCCAATCAAAAACCCTTCAATTCTCAAATCAAAAGAGAATAGAATAAATCATACTTTCATACAATATCTTAATTGAATTATATGTAATGATCAATAAATTAAGTTTAATTCTATGTCTACATGTATAAAAATTCTAGTAATCTATTTTATAGATAATTAGATAATGGATATTTAGACTAGAGTTGACGAACAACCAGTACCAATATTAGTGTTTATTAGTGTCGACTAGAAATGGGGCGTGGCCAAGTGGTAAGGCAACGGGTTTTGGTCCCGCTATTCGGAGGTTCGAGTCCTTCCGTCCCAGAGCATACCTGACCTATGATCATTTTATTAATATATATCTATATCATAATATATATCTATATCATAATAAAATATATCAAAATAAAAATAAAGATTGTCTTTTCAAACAGTCTTCCGTTTAAGATTAAGAGTATAATATTGGTATAGAATGTTATTCTTGTTTATTTTTTTTTTTTTTTTTTTATCATTGATGGATTTATCTCTTTCTTATGATGCTAAAAAGTGAATGTTCCTTACTGTAAAACCTTATGCAAAATGCAAATAATGATATCGGGTAGGAAATTGTTCAATCAATTAAATCTTTTTAATGGTTTCTTATGAGTTCTTGGTACTCGAAGAAGTGTGAAATTGGTGAATTTATCCTATCACTATCACGTTACTTGAATGAAGATAGAAATTCAAAATAACTTATTTATTTGTGTTTATTTATTCGTTTAGTTATTTTAAAAATTATAAACAATGGGGTTAAATTGATTGAATTCTTGCTGAGACTTCTTCATAAATTATCCATTCTTCATATAGAAGAAAAAAGTATAGATTACTATGTACCGACCGATCCGATGATTATTCATGATTCCATAATTGAATCAATTACATACTGGTTCCAAACTGAAGGAATGTTATGGTAAAACTTCGTTTAAAACGATGTGGTAGAAAGCAACGTGCGACTTGAAGGACATGATCGGCCGTGGATTCTTACATCCACCATTTTTTTATATTATATAGGAATGAAAGTGCTCTTGGCTCGACATCATTTGTTCTGTTCCACCGGAACCCCCATTTTTGGAGTGTTGTGATGTAAATAGTACACGATGGAGCTCGAATAGAAAGTATTGATTAATTTCTCAAGGGCAAGAATCTAAGGTTAGTATCGATCAATAAATTGTAACAACTTCGTAAGTAAATTTTCGATATATAAATCTAAAGGATCCAATTCGAGAAAATTATAAATTAAAAGATAAAATTAGTTGGAATTGGTAAAACTCTTTCGATCAAATCAAAAGTAAAGTGTATTACGTAGGAATCAACCATTCGTATGATTCTTTGATAGAAAGAAATCACAAAAAATGGTATGTTGCTGCCATTTTGAAACGATTTAAAGATCACCGAAGTAATGTCTAAACCCAATGATTCAAGGCAAAGATAAAGATCCTGGAACAAGTAAATACCGTTTTCAATTGTCTCAACAACTAGATCAGAATGAAGAATAAAAATTGATTCTAAAGGAGACAGACAAAAAGGATTAGAGACCACTCAATAAATGAAATACCTAAAAGGTTTCTTTTGAGTTATTTGAGAGTTATTCAACTTGAGTTATGAGGGTGCAAATTGCAAATACGAATAATTTTTTTTTTCGGTTGAAGAAGAATAATAAAAAAAAAGTACTTAAATCAATAATCTAATTAATTTTATGATTTTATATATAATATATATTTTATTTTTATATTATAATTTTATATTATAATATTATTTTTATATTATTATAATTCTATAATTCTATACATAGACATAATCATAATTTAAAATTTTCTCGAGCCGTACGAGGAGAAAACTTCTTATACGTTTCTAGGGGGGGGTATTGTTCATCTATCCCAATGAGCCATTTATCGAATCGTTGCAATTGATGTTCGATCCCGACGAGAGGGAAGAGATCTTCGTAAAGTGGGTTTTTATGATCCGATAAAGAATCAAATCTATTTAAATGTTCCTTCTATTCTATATTTCCTTGAAAAAGGCGCTCAACCTACAGGAACTGTTTATGATATTTCAAAAAAGGCGGGGGTTTTTACGGAACTTCGCCTTAATCAACAAACAAAATTCAATTAATGAAATATAAAAAATAAGATGTGGATGATTTAGCTTTGTATAACCTTTTTGGTTCTTTGCTATTTCCTCTTTTCTTCTATTCATATCATACTTAATTTATTATTGTTACTATAGAATGTTGTCTTTTATAACGACAAAAATCTATTTTTATTTTATTGATATAAATAAAATAGATAGAAAAAGATCAAGTGAATAGATAATAAATGAAGTAATCGGGTCTATAAATATAAAATTTTTAGATTACTGTCAATGAGGTGGTTTTCGGTGGAGCTCTATGAACAAATAAAAAAAAACAAAGGATTAAACTTGTTTATTTTACTTTTACTTATCGAATAAACCTCATTTTTTTTATACTTTTCCCTTTAATCTTCCTTAATTTATTCTTCCACCTGTATATATATGTAGTGCCAATCCAACACAAGTCCTTAGTTTTTTTTATTTAAATTGATTGAAATTGTTAGTTAGATTTAGAATTTGTTTTATCTTTTGTATTCTTTTCTCAACATTCATATTGACAACAGTGTCTCAAATAAATATAATCCGATCGTGGATAAACGGATCCATTTATATCTCCGTCCCATAGATTTCATTAAAATAATGGGTTCTTGGATTTTCTGTGATACAAGAAGTCTTTTTTTGATTAAGATTAAAGATTAAAATCAATAAAAATCTATATATACTAATTAATTTAATTACTGGATAACATAATAGACAAGGGGCGAAATATCCCTATTTTTATCTGATAATTTTTTTTATTTTCATCGGATCTGTTCATATTATGTTAAGAATAAAATCAATTAGAAATTTTTAAATTTGTGCTATTTTAATGTTTTGATTGGTTTTGATTACGTTGTGCAATTAAATCGTTTTATTTATTGGGATTCCGATTGTATCTGCACATTCTAATTATTTTTTTGGGGTTGCTAACTCAACGGTAGAGTACTCGGCTTTTAAGTGCGGCTAGCATCTTTTACACATTTGTATGAAGCAACAGATTCGTCCATACCATCGGTAGAGTTTGTAAGACCACGACTGATCCTGAAAGGAATGAATGGAAAAAGCAGCATGTCGTATCAATGTAAAATTCTGAGAATATTTAATTCTTACCGAATAGGTCCAAAACCTTATTTGAATTGTTTTAATTCTTGGCGTGTAACAAAAAAAAATTAATTAGGTCGAGTGAATAAATGGGTAGAGCCCTACTATGGTTCCAATTATAGGGAAACAAAAAGTAACGAGCTTCTGTTCTTAATTTTTGAATGATTACCCGATCTAATTAGACGTTAAAAATATATTAGTGCTTAATGCGGGAAAGACTTTTCCCATGAGTGGAGTATAAATTTCTTATGAGTCCTAATTATTATATTACCCATTATGGGGTAGAGATAAATGTGTAGAAGAAGGCAGTATATTGATAAAGATTTTTTTTTTTCAAAATCAAAAGAGCGATTGGATTGAAAAAATAAAGGACTTCTAACCATCCTGTTAACCTAGAATTAACATAAATTAATTAGATGGAAAAAGAGAGGCTAGAGAGTCCATTGATGAGTCTTACTTGTTTCCGAGGTATCTATTCTTTTCTTACTATAATACCTTGTTTTGACTGTATCGTACTATGTATCATTTCATAACGCAATAAATCACCTATTTCTTTTCTGGTTCAAATCGAATTTAAAATGGAAGAATTTCAAGTATATTTAGAACTAGATAGATATCAGCAACATGACTTCCTATACCCACTTATCTTTCGGGAGTATATTTATGCACTTGCTCATGATCATGGTTTAAATAGATCTATTTTGTTGGATAAGGTAGGTTATGACAATAAATCTAGTTTACTAATTATAAAACGTTTAATTAGTCAAATGTATCAACAGAATCATTTTATTATTTCCGCTAATGATTCTAACCAAAAAAAAAAATTGGGGTACAACAAAAATTTGTATTCTCAAATGATATCGGAGGGATTTGCAGTCATTGTGGAAATTCCGTTTTCCCTACGATTAGTATCTTCCTTAGAGGCAACAGAAATCGTAAAATCTTATAATTTACGATCAATTCATTCAATATTTCCTTTTTTAGAGGACAAATTCCCACATTTAAATTATGTATCAGATGTACTAATACCCTACCCCATTCATCTGGAAATCTTGGTTCAAACCCTTCGCTATTGGGTGAAAGATCCCTCTTCTTTGCATTTATTACGATTCTTTCTTCACGAGTATTATAATTTGAATAGTCTTATTACTCCAAATAAATATATTTTTTCAAAAAGTAATCCACGATTATTCGTCCTCCTATATAATTCTCATGTATGTGAATACGAATCCATCTTACTTTTTCTTCGTAATCAATCTTCTCATTTACGATTAACCTCTTCTGGGATCTTTTTTGAGCGAATACATTTCTATGAAAAAATAAAATATTCTGTAGAAGAAGTCTTTGCTAATGATTTTCCGGTCGCCATCTTATGGTTCTTCAAGGATCCTTTTATGCATTATGTTAGATATCAAGGAAAATGGATTCTGGCTTCAAAGGATACCCCTCTTCTGATGAATAAGTGGAAATATTATCTTGTCAATTTATGTCAATGTCATTCTTATGTGTGGTCTCAACCAGGAAGGATTTATATAAACCAATTATCCAAGTATTCT